CAAAACAACTGGAAATGTTTCAAAAAAAGTAGGCATACGGCGTACAAAAAGTTCACGCCCTTCTTTATCTCTAAAGATAGGATGTCCTAACCATCCAACAGCTATTCCATCCCCGTTGTCCATCGAACCTGCTCTGAACAATCCACCTTTTGCAGGATTATTGCCAATGTAATCATAAAAAGTTAATTTTTCGGGAATTTTAGACCAAGCTTCGGATAAATTTTGCTTTTCGGCTAGCCCGGCACTAACTCTTCGATATATTTCTTGCTGGAAGTATCCTTGATCCCATTGATAACGAGTGGGACCAAATAATTCAATCGGGGTAGTTGCTGAACCATACCACATAGTTCCAGCAACAACAAACGCTGCAAAAAAGACAGCAGCGATACTACTGGAAAGGACAGTTTCAATATTTCCCATACGTAATCCTTTGTATAAACGTTGGGGCGGACGGACGCTAAGATGAAATAGGCCCGCCAATATGCCCAATGTACCCGCTGCAATATGATGAGAAGCTATTCCTCCCGGAACAAAGGGATCAAAACCTTCCACACCCCATGCTGGACTTACTGGTTGTACCTTTCCAGTTAATCCATAAGGATCGGAGACCCATATTCCAGGACCATACAATCCGGTTACATGAAAAGCGCCAAACCCAAAGCAAGCTACCCCTGAGAGAAATAAATGAATTCCAAAGATCTTGGGCAAATCCAAAGATGGTTTTCCTGTACGCTCATCAAAAAATATTTCTAGATCCCAATACACCCAATGCCAAATAGCTGCTAAGAAACACAAGCCAGAAAACACAATATGCGCCCCAGCCACACCTTCATAACTCCAAATACCCGGATTGCTTATAGTTACTCCTGTGATATTCCAACCACCCCACGAATTGGTTATTCCTAAACGAGTCATGAACGGTATAACGAACATACCTTGTCTCCACATCGGATCAAGAACGGGGTCAGAGGGATCAAAAACTGCTAATTCATATAGAGCCATCGAACCAGCCCAACCAGCAACCAACGCTGTATGCATTATATGGACAGACAGCAAACGACCGGGATCATTCAATACGACGGTATGAACACGATACCAAGGCAAACCCATGGAAATACCCCTTTATTCACGAAAAATAAACACTATGTAACTTTATTGCACTGGAAAAACTATGTTATGGATCTCCCTTTTTAAGTGGAGAAAGAATTACTATTTTTTTTTTTTTTAGTATTTTAGTAATAATATAACAATTCTGTTTGTAGGAACAAAAAAAAGAGAAGCAAATCTATTTTATACCCGATAAGTACCAATACGCAACGGGTAGCTGACTCCATTTTCTATGAACGAACACATAGAAATTTGTTCATCATTCAAAGGACTTATTCGTAATAATTTGACTCTATTCGATTTGTCTTCCTTAATATTTTATATATTTCTTTTTTCTATTTTTATCAAATTTTTCGAAATTCTAAATAGAAATTCTAATAGAAATCCACGTATAAAATATTACAAAATATTACGAAAATATTAGTAAATTATAAAGGTCAATATTCTTAAAACAAAAAATTCATTCTTACGTTTTCATCTCAAAGTGAAATAGAGTACTTAATCTTTTTTCTTTCATTTAATGCCTATTGGTGTCCCAAAAGTCCCTTTTCGACATCCTGGAGAAGACGATTCACTTTGGATTGACTTATAGTGCGACTTGTCAGATATATTGGGTCATACGGAATTCCCCCGTTCTCTCACCCGATTGAGATATCCCTCTGTTTCGCCCAAGAAAGATTGATTAAATCATCAAAAATTTGAAGCGTGAAGTGCAATCAAGTTCAATTAAATCTATGCTTTTGAGGTACTCAAATTAATATTATCAATTAGAATACTTTATGGTTGCCTTGTTTAGACCAACAAAATGAAATATCCAGACTCCGTTTAGCAAATCCAATTGGTAATATATCTATTATCATTACTACTTGTATCATATTCTATATTAGAAATTTTTTATAAATTTTGATTCGAACTGAAAATCATATTCAATCGAATAAAATAATATAATAAATACGTCAAATATTTGACAGAAACGTTAAATGAATTAAAAAAAACGAAGTTGTAACAAAAAGACGCGGTATTAGAGCATTTGCCCTATATGTGCAAATAAAAATCGGGCAGATCTTTACTCGGAGTAGAGCACAAACCTAAAAGAATTGAAGAAGCCCACTCAGGAACAAGAGAATGCCATCGTGATTTGAATTCAATCACGATGAACGAATACATCAATAAGAAGTTAATTTGATAAGTTTAATTAATTTTTTTGTAAGTAAACGCGTCAAAACTCATCTTTCTTAAAAAATAGAAGAAAAGACCCCGCATTCAAAATAAAGATTCAAAATAAAGGTTAACAAAGTACTCACTATCAAAAAAAAGCAGGGCTAGAATCTAAACATTGATTCTTTTTTTTATTTTCGTTATTTTTGGTGAACCGTATGCATCAAAAGGTGCATGTACGGTTTCTAGAGGATAGAATTTTATCCTAATCAACCGACTTTATCGAGAAAGGTTACTTTTTTTAGGTCAAGGTGTTGATAGTGAGATCTCGAATCAACTTATTGGTCTTATGGTATATCTGAGTATAGAGAGCGAGACCAAAGATTTGTATTTGTTTATAAACTCTCCTGGCGGATGGGTAATACCCGGAGTAGCTATTTATGATACTATGCAATTTGTGCGACCAGATGTACAAACAATATGCATGGGATTAGCTGCTTCAATGGGATCTTTTATTCTGGTCGGAGGAAAAATTACCAAACGTTTAGCATTCCCTCATGCTTGGCGCCAATGGGTTTTTATTTGAAAGAAAAAAAACTATGCCTTCGCCATATGAAATATAAATATTAAGTAATAATAGCATGGCATTTCGAATTCGATATAGATATAAGAAATTTTTTTTAAACATTAGATTATGTATCGAAAGAGTCGTATGGGATATTAAGGGCCTTTCTGATTTTATTCTATCAGGAACCTCTTTCAGCGTCACAAACATTTTTGTTTTCGCACCGGAGGGCTCTTAACACTATTTATGTTATGAAAGAGTACAAAAAAAAGGTTCTATTATTATTTAATATAATATTATTATTTTTTTTTTTTCAACTAAAAAAAAAAAAAGAAACTTTGGGATTGCTAAATCACTGATAAAATAAAGCAACGGGACCACCATAGTATTTTTGCTTTTTACCTCTTCCCAAGGAAAGGGTGGTTATTGGAGCATTTACTGATTTAAGCCTAGATTTTTTTCGATGAAAGGTAAAATAAAAGTGAATTCGAGTGTGAAGCCGTATGCAATGTACAAACAATAACAATGCCTGTACGGTTGTTCAATTCTATCGTCTTTTCTTATTCTTTTTTATCTCTTCCCGGACCCTTCTTATTTATTATATTTCTATTATTTATTATAATATTTATATTATGAGAGCTAGACTAAACCTTTTTTTCTTATATGATCAGGGTAATGATTCATCAACCTATTGCTGGTTTTTATCAGGCACAAATAGCAGAATTTGTCCTGGAAGCAGAAGAACTGCTGAAACTGCGTGAAATCATCACAAGGATTTATGCACAAAGAACGGGAAAACCCTTATGGGTTGTATCCGAAGACATGGAAAGAGATGTTTTTATGTCAGCAACAGAAGCCCAAGCTCATGGAATTGTTGATCTTATAGCAGTTGCATAAGAAATAGAAGAAATTTCATGCAAATCGCGATTTGATATTTTTTTTTACCGAAATTTCGATTTAATATTCTATTAATTTAATATTCTATTATTTAATATAGAAAAAATTCAGAATCATACGGTTACGATCGATCTAAACCAGCCCATTATGCATACGATTCAAAATGCCAACTATTAAACAACTTATTAGAAACACACGACAGCCAATTAGAAACGTTACCAAATCCCCCGCTCTTGGGGGATGTCCTCAGCGCCGAGGAACATGTACTAGGGTGTATGTGCGACTTGTTTAGATCATGAGCTTGGACAAAAGAGACAAAAGAAAGAAAAAATTTTTCCACTATCTGTGTCAGTACGGATGAATAGGATAGAATAGAAGAATGCCTTTCATTATCTAAAAAAAAAAGATCTATCACATTCGTCTATTGTGTATCAAATTTATGGTTTCATTGGTGCAAATTCAATCACCTCAATTTTCAATTTAAAACAAGAAAGAATTTCCCATTGGTAACAAATGATTATCCATTAAGCAGGGAAAATCTTATTAAAAGTTAACAGGCTGAAAATTTATGCCCCTACTCTTGCAAGAACGGACTAAGAGGGTCAACGAATTAGCTAATCCTCATAATTAAATACCGTTACTATAATAGATAGATTTCCTTGTGAAAGACCTATTACTGGAGAATTCATAGGTAGAGCAAAAGAATGTGAACTGTACACGTTAACAATAGCATTGATTCAATGATTAAATGCAGGAGGGGCTCCGGTGTATAGAGAAGACCTCACCGTTTAAGAAAAGTAACCATAGAAACTATGGAACCCACTATTTATCTATTTCTATTTACTGCTTATTTATTATATTTTTGTTTGTGTTTGAGACCTAATATCAATACAGTTTCTTATTCTTATTTCGAGACGAAATGTCTCCAAAAAAAAAAGAAAAAATCGTGGTTGGGAAGGTTATAGTAGCAAAAGCCGTTGGAATTATTATTTTATACATTGGAAAAATCCGTTTTGTTATTATAGAAAAGGGGAAAAAGAATAACTGAAAGAAAAGAAAGCAATTAGTTATTCATCAAAGTTTCGTGTACTCAATGACCAGAATTAGACGAGGATATATAGCCCGTAGACGTAGAACAAAAATTCGTTTATTCGTATCAAGCTTTCGCGGGGCTCATTCAAGACTTACTCGAAGTATTACTCAACAAAAAATAAGAGCTTTGGTTTCGGCCCATCGGGATAGAGATAGACAGAAAAGAACTTTTCGTCGTTTGTGGGTCACTCGGATAAATGCAATAATTCGCGAAAACAGGGTATCTTATAGTTATAGCAGATTAATAAATAATCTGTACAAGAGACAATTGCTTCTTAATCGTAAAATACTTGCACAAATAGCTATATTAAATAGGAATTGTCTTTATACGATTTCCAATGACATTAGAAAATAAGGAAATTGTAAGGAATCCATAGAATTTTTTACATGGAATTTCTTGAAAAGAAATTCCGGGAAGATAGAATAGAAACTCGTACGATAAAATATGATGATAATATGATCAAGTAAAGTAGTCAAACTAAACAAAACATTCAATAAAAAAAACGTTTCTTCTCCCCCAATTCGTTTTTTTTCTTACGACACGAAAATCAAATTTGGATTTTCATTTTTTTTTTTTTGAACAAAACATCAATCTATGGTTCAATTCGAATTGGAATTGTGATCCCATTTCAATTTGAGTAAGCCTATTTTGCTTGCTGGTTCTAAGATCAGTAGTTAGAGTGACCAACTCGCTTTTTTTCAAATTGTTTTTCATTATTAAGAAAAGGTAACAAAGATAAAATACGAGCTTGTTTTATAGCAATAGTAATTAATCGTTGTTGTTTTAAACTCAACCTATTCACCCGTCTAGATAATATTTTTCCTTGTTCACTAATAAATCGACTAATTAAACTCATGTTTCTATAATCAATTCGATCCCCCGATTGGATCGGGGGCAAACGCTTACGAAAAGATCGCTTGGACTTAGGGAAAAGTCGTTTGGATTTATCCATGGTTTGTTTATTCCTTATTTCAAAAATCCTATTTCGTTCAATTGGATCAAAAATGATTTCGAATTCAGAAATAGGATTTGTTTTTTTTTTTATTTAATTTATATTTTATATATATATATTTAATTATATATTGAATATTTATTATTTAATATTTTTTTTTTAATTATATTAAATTTTAATTAAATAATTAATATTTAATTATTTTCATTTTTATTATTTTATTTTTATTATTCTAATTATCTAATTATATATTTCTAATTATATATTTCTATTAATATAATAATATTCTATTTAATAGAATATTTTAATTAATAGAATATATTCCTATTCAATAGAATATATTTCTCTATTTATTTAAAATATTTATTTAAAATCTAGTTATTTCTATTTATCTATATATTCTATTAATCTATATATAGAAATAGATATAATTCGAATTTCGAATATATATTAGCGTAATATATTATAGGATAATATAATATATTCTATGCATAATATATTTATTATATTATTATATTATAGGATAATATATTCTATGCATAATATATTTATTATATTATTATATTATAGGATAATATATTCTATGCATAATATATTTATTATATTATTATATTATAGTAAGATAATATATATTCGATAAGATTCTATAGTATTCTTTCTATACTATATTATTCTATACTTAATATCTTCTTTAATATCATTGTCATCTTCCTTGAAAAGGTGACACGCAAGCGATAGATTCCATCTATTTCTTTATCTCCCCGTGAATTGTATGTTTGTAACAATAGGGACAGAATTTTCTCAATTCCAATCGACTGGGCGTATTGTGTCGATTCTTTTGCGTAATATATCTCGAAATGCCTGTTGATTTCTTATTAACACTCTTTCGAACACAACCGGTACATTCTAAAATAATCCTTACTCGAACATCTTTCCCCTTGGCCATAAACCTCCTTGGGATTTTGGGATTTTTTATTCATTCAACTCTTCTATTTTCCGATCTGAAGGAACGAAGAAAGGAAGGAAAAAGAAGTGAAGTTGCTAACTCGAAATCCAAATTATCAAAAATTTCATTGCAACTAATATAGTTCTAATTATATTAATAATAAGTAATACAAAGATTTGAAACTCTATCTCAATTAGAAGTTTCGATGAGAATCACAGTAATTCATTTAAGCGTCTTGTAGAATACTGTTACACTAACTACATTTCTAACTACCTTCTCTTAATTTTAATTTAATTGAAGTTACTTTCACTGGAAGCGCGGACCCCGAGTTCCGAGTTTTACTGAAGTTGAATCCACTTTTTTTTCTTTTCTAACTTATTCAAATTAAATAAAAAAAAGAGGAGGGGGGTAGTAATCACAGATATTTAATTGTATCTCTAATCTTCTTCACCCTCTCCCCCACGCGTTGATAACTAGAATGAAAAAAAAGGCAATGTCAATCCATCGGGGAAAAAACGATTGATCTCTATCAATAGGCCTGCTAAAGACGCAAACCATAGAGTACTTATTAACGGTGCCACGGATAGATATGTTTTTAGATCTCGCATTTTGAATCCTCCTTCTTTATTGTTTCTTTATTGTAATGTAATAACTACTCTTTATTTTATTCTAATACATAATTCTAATAGATACAGAATCCGATTCTATGTAATTCAAGGCAACTTGCATTTCTTTTGTACACGGAATCTCTAATTCAAATTAAAATAAAATGTACAACAATT